AGTATTAAGGATCTCATCGAAAACTTACAGCAGCTTGCCAAACAAAGGCTAAGAGAAAAAAGAGAACAGGTATTACTGGCATAAAATCTACGATTGGATTCAAAAAAGCATAGGCCTCGGGCAATTTGGCGAATAAAAAACTACTCGAAAAAAGGGCAGAATTAACACAGATACAGATCAAATTAAAGATATTAAGCATAACAAAATTTTGTTCTTGGAGATAATTTTGATTGAGTTATTAATATTAATATGTTTTTTAATATAAGGAAAAAAAAATGAAGAAAGGAAAATAAGGCATACTAAACAATACTTCTTTGAACTCACCCAATCAAAATCAATTCTTAAATTCTTACAAGAGAATAGAAGAAAGCATACTTTCATACAATATCTTAATTGAATTATATGTAATGATCAATAAATTCGGTTTAATTCTCTATCCATACGTGCCAAAATCCTAGCAAGAATCATAGCTATTTGGAACTGGAATTGACGAACAAGGAATACCCATATTAGTGTTTAGTAGTTTCAAATAGAAATCTAAATGGGGCGTGGCCAAGTGGTAAGGCAACGGGTTTTGGTCCCGCTATTCGGAGGTTCGAATCCTTCCGTCCCAGAGCATACTCTTTTTATATATCAGAATAACGATATCCGAATCTAAATTGCTCTTTTTTTTTTTAACAACCTTCTTTCTAAGAGTCAAGTATTGGAGAAAATGTGATTCTTGCTTTTGATTTTTAATGATTTCTTAAGATTGAAGATTGGCACTCGAAGAACTGTGAGATTGGCGAATCTATTCTATCGAGTTATTTGAAGATGCAAGGTAGATTCAAAAGGATTAGTTTATTTGTGTTATTTATAATATTCGTGATATTTTTATTAATGATATTCTTAATTTCTTATTAATTAGAATAGAAAAGTTTCATTAGAATCGAAAAGTATAATAAAAGTTTTAGTTTTAAAAAAGAAAAATATATTGAATTCATACAATACAATATCGGTTAATTTGAATTCTTATTGAGGCTTTTTCTTCCTAAATTATCTATTTATTTCATACAGAAGGAAATTGATTTCATATAGAAGGAAGAAGTATAGATAGATTACTATGTATCGACTGAACCAATGACTATTCATGATTCCATAATTGAATCAATGTTCCAAACTAGAGGAATGTTATGGTAAAACTTCGTTTGAAACGATGTGGTAGAAAGCAACGTGCGACTTGAAGGACATGATCGGCTGTGGATGTCAAAACCCACCACTTTCCATTATGTAGAAATGAAGGTGCTTTTGGCTCGACATCCTTTGTTCTGTTCTATTAGAATCCGTTTTTTTTTGTTGGGTTGTAATGTAAATATAAATAGTACAGGATGGAGCTCGAAGAGAAACACCCGTTTTTCAGGGGCAAGGATCTAGGGTTAGTTAATGGAAATCAATAAGTTGGAACAACTTCGTAAGTCTATTTTTGATATAGAAATCGAAAGGCTCCGATTCCAACTATTTTCAAATCAAAAAGAAAAATTGTTGGAATTGGGAAAACTCTTTCGATCAAAAGTGTATCATGCGGGAATTAATCGTTCATATGATTCTTTGATAGAAAGAAAAAAAGAGAGAAAAAGGGGCATGTTGCTGCCATTTTTCAAATTATTAAATATCGCCGGAGTAATGTCTAAACCTAATGATTCAAGTCAAAGATGAAGGATCCTAGAACAAGGAAATACCCTTTTCAATTGTCTCAACAACTAGATCAAAATGAAGAATCGAAATAGATTCTAAACGAGACAAACAAAAAAGGGGTTAGAGACCACTCAATAAAAGAATGCCTAAGGATTTTTTTTTGAGCATTTTGAGAGTTATTTGACTTGAGTTATGAGAGTACGAATGCTTTTTTCGTCTTTTTTTTTCGAAAAAAAAAAAGACGGGTTAAAATGTCTAATTGATTTGCTGGGTTTATGGATCTTTTTGACATTCTAATTCCATACATTCTAATTCCATACATAGACATAACTTTAAATCATTTTTTTTCTCGAGCCGTACGAGGCGAAAACTTCTTATACGTTTCTAGGGGGGGGGTATTATTTAACTACATCTATCCCAATGAGCCGTTTATCGAATCGTTGCTATTGATGTTCGATCCCGAAGAGAGGGAAGAGATCTTCGAAAAGTGGGTTTTTATGATCCGATAAATAATCAAACCTATTTAAATGTTCCCGCTATTCTCTATTTCCTTGAAAAAGGAGCTCAACCCACAGGAACTGTTCATGATATTTTAAGGAAGGCGGGTGTTTTTACGGAACTTAGTCTTAATCAAACAAAATTCAATTAATGAAATACAAAAAAGAGGGTGTGGATGACTCATATCTAGCTTTGTATAAATTTTTCTTTATTATTTCCTCCCCCCTCTTTTGTTCTATTCATACTTTTTGATTTATTGTTCGTATTTCTTATTGCTTTGCTACTATAGACTATTGCTACTATAGAATACCGTGTTCTATAACAACAAAACCAAAATTGATTGAGCTAATTTTATTGATATAAAATATAGAGAAAAAAGATCAATTGAATAAATGAAGTAATTGCATTTCAAAAAATAACATAAAATAAGATAAAAAAACAGATAAAATAACATAAACATATAAAAAAAAAGAATATTAATAATAAATAATAATTAATAATAATAAAAAAAAAAATGGACTTACTTAATTCTTTTTTTCATTGTATTTTTTTATAGTCTTTTTTATATTCTTTATTCTTTTCTCAACATTTAGATTCAAAATTTACAATCATATTGACAACAGTGTATCGAACAAATATAATTCGATCGTAAATAAATAGATCTATTTATCCCCGCCCACAAGTTTGGCACTTCACTTCATTGAAATAATGGGTTCTTTCTTTGAATTTGTTATGATACAAGAAGTTTTTTTTATTGTAATTGGATTGAATATTGAAACAAAAAAAAATGGATAACAATGGAATGAATAAGACAGGAGGCGGTCCACAAATTTTCACTTATTCTATTTCTATGTTTTTATCTGAGAATTTCGTGTATTATAATCTAATCTGAACATTGAATGTACAGATTAGATTCTAATTTTTGATTTTATTCAAATTTTTGCTAATTTCTTGTTTTGATTGCCTCGTGCAATTCCATTTTTTTTTTTTTTTATTCCGATTGTATTTACATATTATAATTTTTTTTTCGGGTTGCTAACTCAACGGTAGAGTACTCGGCTTTTAAGTGCGACTAGCATCTTTTACACATTTGTATGAAAAAAGGGATTCGTTCATACCATCGGTAGAGTTTGTAAGACCACGACTGATCCTGAAAGGAGTGGATGGAAAAAAGAGCATGTCGTATCAATGGAGAATTCTAAGAATCCATTTTTTTCCGGATCAGTCGAAAAAAAAGAAAAAATCGTCTTTGAATTTTTGGTGCGGAACAAAAAAATTAATTGAATTCAAAGTTGGGTCGAGTGAATAAATGGATAGAGTTCTACGGCCCCAATTATAGGGAAACAAAAAGTAACGAGCTTCTGTTCTCAATTTGAATGATTACCCGATCTAATTAAACGTTAAAAACAAATTAGTACCTAATGTGGTAAAGGTTTTTCTCATGAGTAAATTATCGATTTTTTTATGAGTCCTAATTATTAGTTATTCCCTTTATGGGTTAGACATGAATGTGTAGAAGAAGCAGTATATTGATAAAGAAAAGATGTTTTTTTTTCCAAAATCAAAAGAGCGATTCGGTTGAAAAAATAAAGGATTTCTAAACATCTTCTTATCCTATAACGAACATAACATAAATCAATTAGATGGCAAAAGATAGGATAGAGAGAATCCGTTGCTGAATCTACCTGTCTCCGAGGTATCTATTCTTTTCTTACTAGAATACCTTGTTTTGACTGTCTCGCGCTATGTATCATTTGATAACCGAATAGATCCCCTATCTTTGGTTCAAATCGAATTTGAAATGGAGGAGTTTCAAGTATATTTAGAACTAAATAGATCTCGCCGACATGATTTCCTATACCCACTTATTTTTCGGGAGTATATTTATGCACTTGCTCATGATCATGCTTTCAATAAATCGATGATTTTTTTGGAAAATCAGGGTTATGGTAATAAATTTAGTTCACTAATTGTGAAACGTTTAATTATTCGAATGGATCAACAGAATCATTTAATTATTTCTGCTAATGATTCCAACCAAAATCCATTTTTTGGTCACAACAATAATTTGTATTCTCAAATGATATCGGCGGGATTTGCAGTCATTGTGGAAATTCCATTTTCCTTACGATTAGTATCTTACTCACAAGGGGAAGAAGTCGCAAAATCTCATAATTTACAATCAATTCATTCAATATTTCCTTTTTTAGAGGACAAATTCTCACATTTAAATTATGTGGTAGATGTACTAATACCTTACCCCATCCATCTAGAAATCTTGGTTCAAGCCCTTCGCTATTGGGTAAAAGATGCTTCTTCTTTGCATTTATTACGTTTCTCTCTCTACGAGTATTGTAATTTGAAGAGTTTTCTTACTCCAAAGAAATCTTTTTCGATTTTTAATCCAAGATTATTCTTGTTCCTATATAATTTTCATGTATGTGAATACGAATCCATTTTCCTTTTTCTCCGTAACCAATCTTCTCATTTACGATCAACATATTCTGGAGTCTTTCTTGAACGCATTTATTTCTATGGAAAAATAGAGTATCTTGTAGAAGTCTTTTATAATGATTTTCAGAACAACCTATGGTTGTTCAAAGACCCTTTCATACATTTGATTAGGTATCAAGGAAGGGCAATTCTGGCCTCAAAAGATACGTCTCTTCTGATGAATAAGTGGAAATATTACTTTGTCGATTTATGGCAATATTATTTTTACATGTGGTCGCAATCAGGAAGAGTCCGTATAAATCAATTATCTAAATATTCTCTCGACTTTCTGGGCTATCTTTCAAGTGTGCGATTAAATCCTTCAGTGGTACGGA